AATCCGTTTTATCTTTTCTCCCACCTTCAGAAGAATGAAACATAGGTATTTCCTTATTTATATCGTTATCATTTTCTGAAAGGTAACTATCTCGCTTTCATATATGAAATTCATATAGAATTTTTTAAAAATACTTTCTTCTATAATCTATAAGATATAAGAAAAAAGACTTACTATCTTTGGGATCTGATGCTACACCGCTGCTCAATATCTTAGTGGATCGACTCTATTACATAAGTTGATTCCTAATTTTTATCTTATATCATGAGATAAATAAGCAGTTCTTATTGTATTAACTGAGAACCCCACAAATTGATCTTTACGGCGCTTCTTCTATCAATTCGATCCTTTATCCATAGAAAAAATATATAGGCCACACCCATTTCTCCATATTTGGTATTTTGTTCCCGTGAAATCTCTCTCTTTGCTACAGCTTATAAAAATCGTTGCTTTTGACGATGCATATGTAGAAAGCCTATTTTTTTTTCTAGTTATTTTTCTTTTAAATTTAATTTACTAGTACTAGTAGTACTAGCCAATTTAATCCTTTTTTCCTTCTTTCTATAGTGGAGATAGTCGCACGTAATGACAGATCACGGCCATATTATTAAAAGCTTGTGGTAAGAATGGATTCCGCTCTAGTGCCCGAAAATAATATTCCAAAGCCTTCGTATGCTCTCCATTACTTGTGTGTATAAGGCCTATGTTATAGAGTATATAACTTCGATCATAGGGATCAATTTCTGATCGCGTAGCTTCATAATAATTTTGTAAAGCTTCCGCATAATTTCCTTCAGATTGAGCGGACATCCGTTACGGTCGTCATTCTATTCAAAGAATCCCCGTTCCAGAACCGTACGTGAGATTTTCTTTCATCTCATACGGCTCCCCCTTTCTGTGCATAGTATCAAAAAGAATAATCCATGGGATCAAAAAAAAAATATCCTTTTATGAACTTATAGGGGCTGGTATTTTTACAAGAAATCTCTAGCCATCCTTCCTGCAAGAGGTTTTTTTCTTAACACCAACCATAACCATATAAGTGTTAGATAGAAATGGTAACTCCAACAATTTCTTTGTCCCTAGCGCCCCTATTTCCAGGAATTAGTCACTTCAACAATCTTCGGTGGTTATACGGGTATCCAAAATACAAACGAGATGGATGTTTGTTGTCCCAACCATTTTTCTTAGTCCCGATACAAATAAGTAAAAGGGGTATTTATAACAAAGTTTTCGCGTTGTTGATTCCTAGGTGTAGTGCTTCTTCCCCTATATCACCTATTAGTACTAGTAAAGTAGACTAGGATTAACCTGCAATATGGATATAACCTAACCTATAGGTGTAACCTTTCGCTCAATACTCAAATTGACGATTGAAGTATCTGAGGCCGTATCGATCGAGGATACACGACAGAAGGCATTGTTCTATCTCCAAACTTCACCTTCACCAAGCGTAGGTTTATTTCCATATAATTTTTTCTTTCTATCCTCAACCCGAAACATGTCTCTTTCTTGTAAGACTGATAGCTAAAAAAAAAAAAAAAAAGAATCAAATCGCACCATCTCTGTAATAGGTAAATGCTTCTTTTTCTCCTGAAGTTGTCGGAATTATTCGTAATAAGATATTGGCTACAATCGAAGAGGTCTTATCAATAAAATTTCCATTTATCCGAGATCTAGGCATAATTAGCAACCTATTCTATAATTCTTCTCAATTCCCCTCGGGGGAAATGATCTCACAAACAAAGGAATTGTACAGTACAAAATAACATAAAAAGAGACTAATTCTAAAAAATATAGACTTTCCATTCAAATTGTGCCCTTTTGGCAGGGAGAGATAGGAAATATTTGAATATGATTGTATTTCATCCAAATTTTGTAGTATCCCGAACTATTACTAATTTCATTTAACTAAGTTTAAGAACCAGGGACTTTATGTTCCTACACTACCTAAAGATTCTGGGAACTCGAGAAGTTTTGATTTGATCATGATTAAAAGAGGAAAAAAAATAGAATAGAATAATTATTCTTTAATAAAAAAAGTCACCATCATTTTTTGTTTGTATAACGCGTATACAGTCGAAATATAAAAACTATGGAACAATTTATCCATTTGTAATAAAAAGATCTATGGGGTAAGTAATTAGATTAGAGGAGTTGTCGTTGAGAAATCTGGGATTGGAAAACCTTTTTTTATTCCTATAGAACCATAATGTAACCCTAGTATAAAATATGGATTCTTCAGTTGATTTATTCTAAGTTAAGTCATTGGTCTTATCCGATATAATATAAAAAAAAATAAGGAAAGATCGTCGTCTTAACAAACATTAATGGATATCCCCCCCCCCTTTTTTCCTTAACAAGAAAAAGAGTTTTTTATTCTTTTACGAAGTATTTTATTCTTTTACGAAGTAAAAGGAATAAAAAATATTTTTATTTGAAGATTTTAGGAAAAGTATTACATTTTCATTAGAATAGATTGGTTGTACCTGTACTGCAATAATATGAATTACTCGCTATTCACTCGGTTTGTGGTCAATAATAAGATTATGTTATGTAGGAGAGATGGCCGAGTGGTTCAAGGCGTAGCATTGGAACTGCTATGTAGGCTTTTGTTTACCGAGGGTTCGAATCCCTCTCTTTCCGTTTCTGTACCTTCATCTAATTCACCAAGGTTACTTAACACAATGTATCAAGTAACAATTTAAACCATTATTTCCATTCTATTCTATAAGACCCTTATTTGTTTGATTTTCTATTCCTAATTACTGTGGTATGTAAAAAAATACCGAAAAGCGCGAAAAAGGAATGAGAATTTGACTGCCGATTGTGTTGTGATACATAAATTGGAAAAATCTGGATAAAAAAGCCCTTAGCTTAAGCTTAGATTGATATTAGATATATTACATTTATATCGATATCGGCGAAAAGCGAGCAAAAATATCCGACCCTTCCCTTGTTATTTTTGTTGGGTCAAGTCTGACGAGAATAATATTCTACGACTAAGAGCTCATTTATTTTCAAACCGATCCATTTACTATCTATTATTTGATTTACTAATCCTTTATTATGGAATGAGTCAATAGTCAAATGTTTCGGCACCTCCTCTTGAGAGGATAAAGCAATATTATTTTGAATCAGAGCTTTCGATCTTTGCTTATCCTTTGTAGCAATAATATCCCGGGGTTTGCAACGATAACTTGGTATATCTACTATACGACCATTAACTAAAATATGTCTATGGTTAACTAATTGCCTGGCTCCAGGAATGGTCGAAGCCATGCCCAACCGAAAAAGGATGTTATCCAAACGCATTTCAAGTAGTTGTAGTAAAACCTGACCTGTTGATCCTTTGGCTTTTCCAGCGATATGCACATATCTAAGTAATTGTCGCTCTGTCAGACCATAATGAAAACGCAATTTCTGTTTTTCTTCTAGACGAATACGATATTGTGATCTTTTACCAGAGCGCAATTTATTTTTAAGATCACTTCCGGGTCTAGGTCTTTTACTAGTCAGTCCTGGCAAAGTCCCCAGACGGCGTATTTTTTTGAAACGAGGTCCTCGGTAACGAGACATAAAAACTCCTTTATTTTATTATTATTATTTTATTGAAATTTGCAGAAAAAATCTAAATTAAGACTGAACTAACGCATAAAATTAAGACTAAAGAAAAATCTACAGAAGTACTACAAACAAGAATGAAATGGATTGTATCAATATACAGATTTTTTTGTAATTGTATTGTAATAGATATAATATAAGGTTAATTACTTGTTTAATTAATAGTTATTAATTTTAAATTATTAATTAATTAAAATAAATTAATATTAATTTAATTAATATTAATAAAGATAAAGTTAATATTAATAAAGATAAAGCGTTTTATGATTTGTTTTTATGATTTGTTCTGTAGAGGTCTAATTACTCTAATTTTTTATTCATAGTTGGAAGTTACCGCGGCATAAGATAATATAACAGATGAGCAACTCGACATTTGGATCAATCATGGAAAAAGAAAAAAAAAAAATAGGGAAAAAGCCAGCTATCGGAGTCGAACCGATGACCATCGCATTACAAATGCGATGCTCTAACCTCTGAGCTAAGCGGGCTCATATAACAGAAACATAAAAGAAAAATAATGCATAGGAATTCCGGAAATCGTGAGGATCCTCACTATTAGCAATTAGCAATTTTTTTTTTCTTCTTTCTCATCTCAAGCTCGTGCGTATTATGTATTCTTTATATTCTTTGTATCTTATATATTATATTCCATATATTTTATATTCCATATATTTTATAAAGCCATAACATCATATTTTCTAATAAAATGGATTTTGAATTTATATTTCAATATTTTATTTCAAATAAAATATAAATTCAATCAATATTATATTCAAAATTCTAATTTTTATTTTGTTGATTGATTATATTGAAATTGAATTATTATTTTATATTGTATCTTTTTAATTATAACTATAACTTTTTAATTAAAAATTAGAAATTAAATTTGAATGTAAAATATAAATTTATGAATTGACTAATAAAGTTTTGATTAGAAAAGAAAAAAAAAAATACAAATCCAATTAGAACAGCATATTCTATTAATTTTATTTAATTAATATTAATTATATTATTATATTAGTTATATGCACTATAGCGGATAAATCGGTTCTAAAAAAAAAAATAAGGATAAAGATACAATCCAGATCATAATGAGACATTCCTCCGGTTTCATTCGGAAAGCAAGGAAATAGCACGAAAAAAGAGAAGAATGAATATCGACCGTTTCAGTATTCCAAATTACACCGTAAAAATAAAGGAGGGTGAGACATAGATATATGGGATATATCTTATCCATATTGAATTGCGGATACATCAATGATAGAATCAATTTTGATTGGATAGGTATGGGTCATCTGATAGAGATTAAAAAAAAGAGGATAGGTAAAAAATAGCAGTAAATGTTTTTTCGCTCGCTATAGGAATCAGTATCTAAT